CCCAAGGTCATCATTCCCTTTGGTTCGCACAACCAAAAAATTATTCTGAGGGTCTGCAAGAAGATCAAAAAATAAGAAATTATATCAAGAATTATGTACAAAAAAATTTGAAAACATCTTCTGGCGTCGAGGGAATTGCACGTATACAGATTCAAAAAAGAATCGACCTGATCCAAATCATAATCTATATGGGATTTCCAAAAATATTAATAGAAAGTCGGCCCCGAGGAATCGAAGAATTACAGATGAATTTACAAAAAGAATTTAATTCTGTAAATAGGAAACTTAACATTGCTATCACACGAATTGAAAAGCCTTATGGAAACCCTAATATTCTTGCAGAATTTATAGCTGGTCAATTAAAAAATAGAGTTTCTTTTCGCAAAGCAATGAAAAAGGCTATAGAATTAACTGAACAAGCAGATACAAAAGGAATTCAAGTGCAAATTGCAGGGCGTATCGACGGAAAAGAAATTGCGCGTGTTGAATGGGTCAGAGAAGGTAGGGTTCCACTACAAACCATTCGAGCTAAAATTGATTATTGTTCCTATACAGTTCGAACAATCTATGGGGTATTAGGCATCAAAATTTGGATATTTATAGACGGCGAATAATAAACCTTTAATTTCCCTTTGCATTCTACCCAGCGATGGAACAAAAAAGATAAATTCTTTCTTTTCTGTTCAATAAAAAAGGAACAATTCTAATTCTATAGGGTTTAATAAAAATTAAATGAATCTTTTTATAAATTATAAAATTGCTATGCTTAGTGTGTGACTCGTTGGTTTTTTTAGGGTTAGTATAAAAAACCAGCCCCGTAGTATATATATATAATATAAATAAATAACTATAGAAGTAATAACCAACTCATCACTTCGTATTATCTGGATCCAAAGAACCAGTCAATATATGATATATTGTTCATATTGTTGTAGCAACTGAAATCTTTAAAATCTGCTTCTAAGTTGTCAATCGAAATAAAAAAGAAGGGGTATGGATAAATGGAAGGATGAGAGAAAGAAAGAAAAAGAAGATTGATGATATAGAATTCCAATATGTAAGGTCTATGAGTTATCTCAGAAAAAAAATGTGTAATAAAGCATCAATACGGATTCATCATTAAAAGGATCTGCTCATCTAACAAAAAATAAAGAGCTTCGAGCCGATAAAGACTAAGAATATTGACTCAAGAACTACTGGCTCCGTTGTAGAATTAAGACCTAATCATTAAGTAAGAAGCGGTGGGAACGACGGAACCTGTGAATTCAAAAGATTCTAGTAAAAATGAATTCGAATGATTCATGGATCGGGATGGCGGAACCGACCAGAGACCAATTAATCTATTCGGAAAAGTTATGAACTAATGATAGAACTGAAATAGAAATGGAAAGAGTAAATATTCGCCCGCGAAAACTTTATTTTCTTGTATTGCTAAATTTGATTTGGGTCAATCCAATACGATAAAGAGTAAAACAAAAGAAAGATTCCTTTTAACATTGTAAAATATATAAATAGAAAAAAAATAATTATTTAATATATTTATACAACCAATATATACGAAGTAGTAATAGATTTGATCTAGATTAAATGAAATCGCTGATTCAGTATATTACTTATTAAATATTAAATAAATGTATATCTTAATTCAAATTCTATTCTGAATTGAATTAAAAATCTTTAATTTGAATTGATTTTATTCGCGAGGAGCTGGATGAGAAGAAACTCTCACGTCCGGTTCTGTAGTAGAGATGGAATTCAAAACAAACCATCAACTATAACCCCAAAAGAACCAGATTCCGTAAACAACATAGAGGAAGAATGAAGGGAATATCTTATCGAGGTAATACTGTTTGTTTTGGTAAATACGCTCTTCAGGCACTTGAACCCGCTTGGATCACATCTAGACAAATAGAAGCAGGTCGACGAGCAATGACACGAAATGCACGTCGCGGCGGAAAAATATGGGTCCGTATATTTCCAGATAAACCAGTTACAGTAAGACCCGCAGAAACGCGTATGGGTTCAGGTAAAGGCTCTCCCGAATATTGGGTAGCTGTTGTGAAACCAGGTCGAATCCTTTATGAAATGGGGGGGGTAACAGAAAATATAGCTAGACGGGCTATTTCAATAGCAGCGTCCAAAATGCCTATACGAGCTCAATTCATAATTTCGGCAGAAAAACAGAAATAAGCCCTAAAAATAGCGGGTGCAGGTTTCTTTTTTTGGACAAATAATATTTCTTTTTTTCTTCGGCCTTTGTATTGTAAAAAACAGATAAAAAAAATGATATGATTCAACCTCAGACCCTTTTGAATGTAGCAGATAACAGCGGGGCTCGAGAATTGATGTGTATTCGAATCATAGGAGCTAGCAATCGTCGATATGCTCATATTGGTGACGTTATTGTTGCTGTGATCAAAGACGCAGTTCCAAACATGCCTCTAGAAAGATCAGAAGTGGTGAGAGCTGTAATTGTTCGTACTTGTAAAGAACTGAAACGTGACAACGGTATGATAATACGATATGATGACAATGCTGCAGTTGTGATTGATCAAGAAGGAAATCCAAAAGGAACTCGAGTTTTTGGTGCGATTGCCCGAGAATTGAGACAGTTCAATTTTACTAAAATAGTTTCATTAGCTCCCGAGGTATTATAAAATGAGACCACGGTATGGTTATAGTAGGGTATTTAAAAGAAATAGATTAAGATTCATTTAGTAGATTTTGTCTCACGTATATACCCTTCAAAATTAATATTCATAAACAAATACGTAAAAAAAAAAAAAAGAAAACATGCTGATTATATCCGAATTTGGAGGCACCAATAATTTTAATAAATCATGGGTAGTGATACTATTGCTGACATAATAACCTCTATACGAAATGCCGATATGTATAGAAAAAGCCTGGTTCGAATAGCATCTACTAATATAAGCGAAAGTATTGTTAAAATACTTTTACGAGAGGGTTTTATTGAAAACGTGAGAAAACATAGAGAAAACAACAAATATTTTTTGGTTTTAACCCTACGACACAGAAGGAATCGGAAAAGTACTTATAGAACCCTTTTAAATTTAAAACGGATCAGTCGGCCGGGTCTACGAATCTATTCTAACTATCAAAAGATTCCTAGAATTTTAGGTGGGATGGGGGTTGTAATTATTTCTACTTCTCGGGGTATAATGACAGACCGAGAGGCGCGACTAGAAAGGCTAGGCGGAGAAATTTTGTGTTATATATGGTAATCTTTCTAATATCCGATATGAACCTTCTTTTTTGGGAAAAAAAAAGAGAAGGGGCGGGTTGTCTAATAAGGTTCTTCCTCCACTAGTTGATGCGTCAAGGGGGTTTTACCTGGAATGAAAGAACAAAAATGGATTCATGAAGGTTTAATTACTGAATCGCTTCCCAATGGCATGTTCCGGGTTCGTTTAGAGAATGAAGATATTATTCTAGGTTATGTTTCAGGAAAGATCCGACGTAGTTTTATACGGATACTGCCCGGAGATAGAGTTAAAATTGAAGTAAGTCGTTATGATTCAACCAGAGGTCGTATAATTTATCGACTCCGCAACAAAGATTCGAAAGATTAGGTGTTTTTCCAGCTCCACTATTTCTTTCGTAGAAATATGATTATAAATCAAAAATTTCAAGAAACTTATTTTATTCCAATAAGTGGATTCAAAATTAAATTAAGGAGTGGCAAATATGAAAATAAGAGCTTCCGTTCGTAAAATTTGTGAAAAATGTCGACTAATCCGTCGTCGGGGACGAATTATAGTAATTTGTTCCAATCCAAGACATAAACAAAGACAAGGATAATCAGACTCGTTAAAGACCGGAGATAGAAATAAGAAGGGGGACCTGTTTTGACATGAAATGGATATATCCATATATCTCTGACTCAAATTGATGAGATGATAAAATATGGCAAAAGCTATACCGAAAAAGGGTTCACGTGGACGTATTGGTTCACGTAAGAGTACACGTAAAATACCAAAGGGGGTTATTCATATTCAAGCAAGTTTCAATAATACCATTGTGACTGTTACAGATGTACGGGGGCGAGTGGTTTCTTGGTCCTCTGCCGGTACTTGTGGCTTCCGAGGTACAAGAAGAGGGACGCCATTTGCTGCTCAAACCGCAGCGGCAAATGCTATTCGTGCAGTAGTAGATCAAGGTATGCAACGAGCAGAAGTCATGATTAAAGGTCCCGGTCTCGGAAGAGACGCAGCATTACGAGCTATTCGCAGAAGTGGTATACTATTAACTTTCGTACGGGATGTAACCCCTATGCCACATAATGGCTGTAGACCCCCCAAAAAAAGACGTGTGTAGAGATAAACATGGAAGATATTTTAATAGCAAGACAAGAGAAATAAATGATTCAATGATCTGATCAAATAATTATTATGGTTCGAGAGAAAATAACAGTATCTACTCGGACACTACAGTGGAAGTGTGTTGAATCAGCAGCAGATAGTAAGCGTCTTTTTTATGGGCGCTTTATTCTGTCTCCGCTTATGAAAGGGCAAGCAGACACAATAGGCATTGCGATGCGAAGAGCTTTGCTTGGAGAAATAGAAGGAACATGTATCACACGCGCAAAATCCGATAAAATATCACACGAATATTCTACCATAATGGGTATTCAAGAATCCATACATGAAATTTTAATTAATTTGAAAGAAATCGTATTGAGAAGTAATCTCTATGGAACTTGTGAGGCGTCTATTTGTGTCAGGGGCCCCGGATATGTAACTGCACAAGATATCATCTTGCCGCCTTATGTAGAAATCGTCGATAATACACAGCATATAGCTAGCTTGACAGAACCCATTGAGTTGATTATTGGATTACAAATAGAGAAGAATCGCGGATATCTTATAAAAGCGCCAAATACCTTTCAAGATGGAAGTTATCCTATAGATCCTGTATTCATGCCTGTTCGAAATGCAAATCATAGTATTCATTCTTATGAAAATGGTAACAAAGAAATA